GTAAAAAAGCATAAATACTGATTGATCCATAATTAAACGAATACATTCATAGAACAAAAAAATCAAGAGTCCCGAGCCAATAAAGACTGAGAAAATTGACTCAAGAATAAATTTAATTAGAGACTCCATTGTAGAATTAAAACCTAACCATTAATTGAGAAGCGATGGGAACGACGAAACCTGTGAAGGCGTAGAATTCATTGGGTGGGATGGCGAAGCAAACCAGACGGAGAACAATCCAGTGTATCCTGAAAGGAAAGTTCATGACTAGTCGTACAACTAAAATAACTACAGAATGAGTAAATATTCGCTTGCGAAAGTTTTTAGGTTTTATTGTATCTTTCTTTTCAAATTCTGATCGATCTAAATCTGATATCATAATGAAAATAGAAAAAGCCAAAATAAAATAAAGATTCATTATAAGAAAATGTCCCTATCTCCATTATAGAACTATATTATATATAAATATCTATAAAAATATATAAATATCTATAAAAACAAAAACGACCTTATAACTTATAAATAATATAGGAGACGTGTTTAGTTATATAGCAAAACAAAATAAGATAGAAAAATTTCTAAGAGATTAGATGAATGAAATCTAAAAGAATCCCATGATTCGGTATATTATTCATCAATATATCTTTTTTTTAATCCTTTATCTTTTATTCGCAAGGAGCCGTATGAGAAGAAACTCTCATGTCCGGTTCTGGAGTAGAGGTGAAAGTAAGAAAGAATCATCAACTATAACCCCAAAAGAACCAGATTCCGTAAACAACATAGAGGAAGAATGAAAGGAATATCTTATCGAGGTAATCATATTTCTTTCGGTAGATATGCTCTTCAGGCACTTGAACCCGCGTGGATTACATCTAGACAAATAGAAGCAGGTCGACGGGCAATGACACGAAATGTCCGCCGCGGTGGAAAAACATGGGTACGTTTATTTCCAGACAAACCGGTTACGGTAAGACCTACAGAAACACGTATGGGTTCGGGGAAAGGATCTCCTGAATATTGGGTAGCTGTAGTTAAACCGGGTAGAATACTTTATGAAATGGATGGAGTAGGAGAAAATATAGCTCAAAAAGCTATTTCAATAGCAGCTTCAAAAATGCCTATACGAACTCAATTCATTATGTCGGTATAGAAATGTAGAACCCACCCAAACGCAAGAAAAGGACTTTTTGGGATAAAAAAACAATTGCAAATTTATTTTTTTTTTTTTTTTTTGGACAAACAATATCTCTTTTTTTTATTTCGCCCTTTGGCTGTATTGCAAGAATAGATTAAAAAAAATGATTCAACCTCAGACCCATTTGAATGTGGCGGATAACAGCGGGGCCCGAGAATTGATGTGTATTCGAATTATAGGGACTAGTAATCGACGATATGCTGAAATTGGTGACGTTATTGTTGCTGTGATCAAGGAAGCATTACCAAATACATCCCTAGAAAAATCAGAAGTGATCAGAGCTGTAATTGTGCGTACTTGTAAAGAATTCAAACGCGACAATGGCATGATAATACGATATGATGACAATGCTGCAGTTGTCATTGATCAAGAAGGAAATCCGAAAGGAACTCGAATTTTTGGTGCGATCACCCGGGAATTGAGACAGTTAAATTTCACTAAAATAGTTTCACTAGCACCCGAGGTATTATAAGATAGAAGAAGAGTCTGCGATTTAGAGTATACAATTTGAAGGAAACTGATTATGAAATAGATCAAATTTATTAGTCAATTTTGTGTGTCTGACACATCATATTAAAAAAAAAAAGACCAAAGAGCATGTCAATATAAAAAATGAGAGGCAACAATAATTTTAGTTTATCATGGGTAGGGACACTCTTGCTGACATAATAAACTCTCTACGAAATGCTGCTATGAATAGAAAAGGAACGATTCGAATACCGTTTACGAATATCACCAAAAACATTATTAAAATACTTTTACGAGAAGGTTTTATTGAAAACGCCAGGAAACATCGTGAAAGCGACAAATATTTTTTGGTTTTAACCCTACGACATAGAAATAGAAAAGGGCTCCATAGAACTAGTTTAAATTTAAAACGAATAAGTCGACCGGGTCTACGAATCTATTCTAACTATCAAAAAATTCCTAGAATTTTAGGAGGAATGGGGATTGTAATACTTTCTACTTCTCGAGGTATAATGACAGACCGAGAGGCTCGGCTAGAAGGAATCGGCGGAGAAATTTTGTGTTATATATGGTAATCTTTCTGCTATCCGAATTTTTTTCGAAACTTCTTTTTTGTTTTGTGAAAAAAAGAAAAAGAGAAAGGACGGGTTTTTAATCTCACTCCTCCTACATTAATTAGTTGATACTTTAATTTAAGGAGGTTTTGCATGGAATGAAAGAACAAAAATGGATTCATGAAGGTTTAATTACTGAATCACTGCCAAATGGCATGTTTCGGGTTCGTTTAGATAATGAAGATTTCATTTTAGGTTATATTTCCGGAAGAATCCGGCGCAG